CTAATCACACGATAACTCCAATAATCCAACTGTTGAATCAATTGGGACCGGTAATAATTGTTAGCAGAAAAAACAGAAACATTTCCTAAAAAATTGTTTCTTTCATTTATGTATTGTATTTTACCAAAGGAAAATTCCTCGTTTAGTTTTAATAAAAAAGTATTACTCTTACAAAAAACATTTATGTTTTTTCGAAATGTAAGGACCAGAAGTGCTACTGATAATAATGATCCACATAAAAGAGCTGCATAGCCCAATATCATCATACTTACGTGCATTATTAACCACTCGGATTGGAGAGCGGGTACTAATATTGCGGATTGATGTATTTCAGTTAAAAGACCCGAAGTAGCAAAGCCTTGGGTAAAAAGAACACTTGACGAAGTTATTGTGCTTAAATGGCTTTTCTTTTTTTTGAAATATGTAACTATATGAATAACTGATAAACTCCAAGAAAGAAAGATTAATGATTCATATAAATCACTTAGTGGTAAATGCCCCGAAAAAATCCAACGAGTGACTAATAATATGGTTATACATAAAAAAGTAGCTATCATTCCCTTTTCTGACGAATCATTTAGTTTTATGATTTCATCGATTAATAAAGTTATCAAATGAATTGTAATTACAATGGAAACGATCGAAAAGGAAATATGAGTAAATATATGCTCTAAAATTGAAAATATCATAAATTTTTTAAAAAGGAGGAATCCTTAAATATAAACCAGGAATTGAATTAAGTCTAGAATTTATAAGTAAATTGTATCTCTTTTCGAAGAGAAGGTCTGCCGCCACTCGGACTCGAACCGAGATGCTCTCGCACTGCTTCCTAAGAGCAGCGTGTCTACCGATTTCACCATAGCGGCTTGTTCGAATTCATAATAGCCTATTCATAGTTAATCGTCGAGATTTAAGGAGTCAACTAAATGAAATCTTTTTAGTCAAAATGAAAATGGATGAATAAAACTGTGTTTAAATAGAAATTCGAAGGTTCATTATTATGGGGTATTTTATTTACCTTAGTGCTTTGGTGTAGTTTATGCTCTTATATAATTCAATAGAATCGAACTATTAAAACTATAAACTTAAACCCTCTCGTTATTGAGAGAACTATAAAAGATTTATCATTTTCATATATAGATTTATATATTTTATATATAAAAACGTCGATTATTGTAATTGTGACAAAAAGGTTGATGGGGAAAAAAGACTCCCCCATCTCCAAAACAAGAAAATAGACTAACTAATATACTAACTAAAGGCTCAAGTTTTGTATCTTGTCTTTATTCTTTTTTCAAAAGCTTTTTATAATTTACTAACCCCTAAACCGAAGAATTATTATTATACATATCCTAATAGCGAAGCGAGTTCTAGTTCATATTGATTAGCCACAAACAGTAGGGTTGTTGATTTCCTATTAAGAATGAAATGGGCCTATTTTTCTATTCGGATTATTCCAATGTTTTATTTTATGACTTTTTTTGTCGCACAAAAAAACTTTTTGAGTTTCCGGTAGAAAGAGATTTACCTAATGACAACGCTTTTAAGGCTGCCCAATATCCCTTCCCTTTCCAAATATTTTTACGAATACGTTTTTTTGATATAGAAGTACGTTTTTTTGGAACTGCCATTTAAAAATTAAGAGGTTACTCGTTGGTATAGTTGGATGTGAAAGACATCTATTGGTCAAAACTAATATATTCATTATCTAGAGAAAAAAAAAATATATATATAGATAAAAAATATGCAAAACTCGTACAAAATCTTACTATAAAAATAAAATTTAATTTTTTTCTACATAAAATAGACCGAAGGGTTTAAAAACCCATTGCCGAATGAAAAGCCTAATGAAAACTTTAATTTTTTATAGTAATTGGTCAAACTTAAGTAAAGAATACTTCGAAATTCCATTTTAAAATTCGAATCAAACTAGTAATTAAAGTAATGAATCTGTTAAAAGATACACGTTTTGTTAAAAAAAGTCTTCCTGATTTTTTTATTAAATTTTAATTTACTCCCTTTTTTGATAAATAGAAAAAGAAATCTTATAGAAAATCGAAAATGTTAGATATTATAGCGTTTCCGATAAATGTTTTTTTATTATTATTGAAACAGAAACTAATAAATCAGTTTTATACTGAAACTAGTTAATAATGATTTGAAACAAACTGACTAAAAAGCGAGATTAGTACAAAAATTGTACCTTAGTTAATCCTATGATTAATATCGATTCATATCAGATTTCTTTTTAGTGTAATTTTTTATCATTACTTTGTGAATATAAAGTGATTTAATAATAATGCAATTTTGTATTTTCGTTATTTTAAGAAAAAAATTAGTTAATAACTAAATTCGCTTTTTATAAGCAAGTAGGTCATATCATTTGCCCAACTATAACTTCTTTATTTTAATATTTAAAGTATTTTGGAAAGACCCAGATAATATATAAAATTCGAAAAATCTCTTTAAGTTAGTACATCTCTTGATTTTTTTATTGACG